AAATGGTTCATCTCATCCGGGAAAAGCCATCTCTTTCTCAACAATGTCTTTGTCATTTGATCCAATAGCGTTCCGTTAGATAGGAACAGATTTGATAAATACTGATAACTCTCGGATAGAATATTCGAACGGAAAGACCCATTAGATAATGAACTATTGGTTCTAAGCCATCTCTGATATCTCTGGCGATGAATCAACCATTCGAAGTTATTTTCTTGCGTATTCTTGATGAACCAGCTTTGAGACAGCGATGTAGAAGGACTTGTTAGGGAAGTAAGAAGCTCCTTTGACATCTCTTGATCTGCAAAGAATTCTCGACGTGAAAACACAGGCGCATCGAAAAAGAATGGATTCGCAGGGTCCCAAAGAAATTGGCTTATTTGAAATTGAAAAAAGACTTGTTCTTTGTAAAATCGATCTCGTGTCTGGGACTGCATGCTTCCACTCTGCAAGAACTCCGAATCATTCTCTTGATGAGAACTGATCCGCGTGCCCCAAAATGACCGGGACCAATAGGGAAATCCCAATTCATTGGGCCTTTCGATCCAACCAAATAGATCGGGGTACCATATTCTAGGAGACCAAACTATGTCATTGAAGAAATCCTCCTCTATCTGTTGCTGGTCGAGGTCTCCAAATGCAACCCCTTCTTCCAATTCAAACTCCGATTCGTCTTTTTCATAGAGAAATTTCTGATCAAGGCTAGAACAAAATCCATTTTGCATCATATCTAAGGGATTCCTTCGTTCGGACCGAAGAAGCAATGTCACTCGATCATTATCAAACTGACTGCCATCTTTTTCTGTCCGAGAGGATCCCACCAGAGTCCCTTCTCCTTCGAATACTTCTAATAGGCCACGAACTAGAGCAGAATCAGTCTCAACCAAATAAGAAGTGATCCCTTTTTTTTCAGCGGGTCCGGGTAGAGACCAAAGATCATGAGCGACCGAGCCGGCAGAACAACTCAAAAGATAAAGAAGTATCGTTAATCTCTTCATGCTCGTTGCAAGCTCGAAGTACCAGTTGTACAAATAAGAACCCCCTTCCTTAGGGAATCTCTTCTTCATATAGATAGATATAGGATCTATGGGGCCATTACTTAGAAGTACATTTTGTGCAACAGCCCTTCCTATCTGATAGAAAAGGATCCCATGATCCGGAACCGGTCTTACCTTGGCTCGCAAATTCCAAGTTTGTCTATGAAGAGCGGATCGAATTGTATGAGTGTCTATAATGGATTTCTTCTGTGCAATACTAATGGATAGGGCCTCATTAGTAAGGGCTACAAGATCTCGTACACTGGAACCCATGGTTATGGACCCGAATCCATTAGGATGGAACATTTTCTTTTCCAAGTGAAATCCCCTAGTATATGAAAGAGTGAAAAAGTGCTTTCGTTGTTGTGGAATAAGAAGCCTTCGTAGCTTAAGGCATGTATTTAATTTATTCGGAGCTATTAGAGCGGGATCCACTTTTTTGGGAATATGAGTCGAAGCAATAACAAGGATATTGCTAGTGGAGCATCTTTCACAATCCCGGGAGAGAGAGTTCACTAATAGACCGAGGGATAAGTCATTCGACGCACGCACAGACAGATCATGAATGTTTGGAATCCAGAGTATGCAAGGGGACATTGCTTTTGCGAATTCGAAGGTAAGGGGGATACTAAATCGGTCTAGTTCTAGTAGTAGTCTATCCCTATCCGTAGTTAGCTCATTTAGCAGCTCTATATCATCGATATCAAGGTCATCATCGCTATCGCTATCGCTATCGTCACTCTCATCAATATCAATATCGTCACTCTCATCAATAGCGTAACTATCATCACTATCACTATAATCACTATAATAATCACTATAAAGATCGGCAGCGTCACTATCATAAGGATCGATCTCATAAGAAATGTCATCCAGGAACTTGTTCGGAACTACCGTAATGAAAGGAACATAGGAGTTTGTCGCGAGGGATTTGACCAAATAGGATCGTCCAGTTCCTATCGAACCTATCACTAAAATACCCCTAGAGGGGGATAGGGCTAAGCGAAGCGAAAAGGGTTTTCCATGAGATGGGCAATGAAAACGAGTAGCCCCACACGAGGTTTGTGAATAAGTGATTGTCTGAAAATGAGCAAGGAATATCCGTCTTTCTGCTAAACAGGATCGATTGAACTCATAATTCATTAGATCCTTTTGATGAATGTCAACTACGTATCGTAAGTAAATTGATCCCAGTTGTTCAACCATTTGATAACTAGAGTCATTCTTTGATAAACCATCACTATGAGTTAGACTCAATAGCATTTGATCCATCCTTTTTTCTGTCGTTAAGGTGGAGAACTGAACCAAGAATTCTCTTTCTTCATCCTCAATCAAATCACTGTTCGCGACCCAGGATTCTATTTGATCATCAATCCACTCAACGTTCACGTTTTTTCTTATCAATGAATAGATCTCTTTACTTGTACGACTTAGATGTCTCGTATTTCTCGAAAAAGTGATTCGATTGATGGGATTTGGTATGATCCTTAGGAAATCCAGGATACCGATGAGATTGCTATTCCAAAATTTCTTCTTAGAACCTATGGATTTGAACCCATAAGCGGAACCGCCACCCAATCGCATGTTAAAAGCAGAACCCCATATTGCTTCTAGAAAATAGACTAATTGTTCCAGAGCAACTAGAAAGAGATTCTTTAACCAGAAAGAATTCTGCTCAGATGTAGGATACCTATCCAGAAGTTTTCGCAACTCAATCATGTATGATGGAATCATCAAAGATTTGATCTTTTTGAAATCCGTCTGTAACTCACTAGAGGCTCGGGAAACAAAGAGAAGATGTGTACCAACGAGATATCCAGCAACAAGAAGAAGGAAAAGGATGAGGAACTCCCGAGCATTTGATGATCTCAGCCATAGGGGTGACTCATTCTTTCGATGAATCATTTCTGCGGACAGAAGAAGAGTCTGGAAACACTGACTCGAAATCTCACTGAGATTCCATTTGGAAAGAATCGCCCACAATTTTATCTGAAGCATCCACCATGATGTCTCCAGAATATCCTGAAAAATGGATATGTGACTCCGCAATAGGTTTGAAAAAGGATCTAAAAGGGCGAATTTTAGATATTTGAACCCTGTCAAAGTAAAGAACCACGGAATATAGGGTTGGAACAGATTCCATTTTGAGAGATTTGAAAAAGCACGCTCTCGTTGAAGGGTTCTATCCATCTGCCGTTTCGGAACCCTAAGACGCCGGTTTTTTTTCCTCTTTTTGGATTTCTCAGCACATGAAGTGTGAATCAAACCCAGGTTTGAATTGAAATTGAGATACTGCTTCCCTTCGGAATCAAATAGATTCATATCTGAAAGAGGTGGACAATCCGTTCGTTCAAAATGGACTAGTTGTCCCTCTGCTAGAGGTGTTCCAGAAATGTCTGCGATCGAATAAATAGCTCTACCAACGAATGGATCGGATCGAATTGGAAAATAGAAAGATTTGTACAAATTATACGTTTCATCACCACTTTGTGGCAAATCGTTAGGTATGAATATCTTAGATACCTGTGACTCGATTGGTGAAATCGTATCTCGCTCCAAAAAAACATGTTTTTTTTTACCGACGCACAAAGAAAATCTTTTGTTGCGAATGAACAAGATATTGAGGAATTGTCCATACGTAAGATCCGAATTCTTGAGAAGGGCCTTTTCCACATAAAAAGGGAATCTTTTGTTACAATAGAACCAGAAGTGATGTGGATTATTCAAGAATCGAAGTCGATTTGCTTTAGAAAAAGAAGATATCAATGAACTTCTATGAAATGCTTTCACAGGATTCAGCCAATTGTCTCGATCGTGGGATATCATTGAGAAATAGGACTCCATGTTATCAAAGTCTTTCCTCCAATTCTTTCTAATAGGGAATGAGTCAATCATCCATTTTGTCTTATTGAACAAAAATGGTGATAGTGTGCCTCCATTGATCGAGAATTTCGATTTTTGGGAAGGATCATGATCATCCAATAAGAAGGGTTTCCATTTATTAAAAGGAACGAGTTGAACATCTATTGATTCTAACAACTGATTGCAGAGTTGATCATTCGGCCCTTTCAATTCATAGATATAGATGGGGATCTCAGACCCAGGAATGGGGGTACTTCCGATACTCAAAAATAAAAAAGGAAGTGACTTCGACAAAAAGGAAAAAAAGAGAAGTGACTTCGACAAAAAGAAGAGAAGTGAATTCGACCAAAAGGGAAGTGAATTCGACAAAAACAAAGATGCCTTCGACAAAAGGAAACGAGGTGACTTCGTCAAAAAGGGATGTGACTTCGACAGTTTGGCCATAAACTCGGCCCAATCAATCAAATATTGAGTCGGATTCATACGTAATCGATTCAGATGAATACATAATCGATTCAGATGAATACGGAATCGATTCAAATAAATACGGAATTGAGATCGATGAATCCGTAATCGATTCAGATGAATACGGAATCGATATCGAGATCGATGAATACCTAATCGAGATCGATGATGATGATATCGATCGAACACTACTTGAAATTGAAAACGCCTCTTCGCCTCAGAAATGAAATGTTCCACCAAATGTTCCTGGAAATTTTGGGTCCATTTGTATCGATATGCATTAGGATCCCGATTCATGGATCTCTCGGTTCGAGAACTAAGAAGGTCGGACCCTTTCTTCGGACTCTTTTTCAAATTCGAGAGATGTTGGTTGATCGTATATTTCATTCGAGTTCTATGATTCAGAGTCTCATTTCCTATTGGATCCCCTTTCATTCCATAGTCGAAGTTGCGATCGGAGCGATTCATTACCATTAAAAAGAATCGATTTGATACATTTCTTAGGTACCCATAGGTGCTATAGTGGATTTGAATCAGATTTCGGATCAATCTATATGGATTGACTGCCTCCATTATGTTGTTGCTAGCAAATACCACTCTTTTTGGTTTTGGATCTTCATAAAAAATAGGAGGTACAACCAATAAAGATTTCTTTTTCGATTCATCCCCGGAGTTGAATCTCTCAGAAAAGGGAAAAAATACCCTATCATAATCATACACCAGATCCGGCTCGGTCATTGATAGAATGAGTAGATATGCCATTTTTGAAAATCTCTCTTCAGATGAAAAATCGTGGTGTAATGTGGACCCCACTCTGTTCCGGTCATGGAATAGATGAAATAAATCCAAAAATGGATTTTGGGTCAAGAATGAAATCTTATTGGAACTATCCAGATCCGGTTCATCCTTCGGAACCATATCACATCCCGGATCTGATGAAATAGGATGAATTGAGATGGTCTTTTGTAAATACGGAATTATCTTGAATAGATCCACTATTTCTTTCTTTTCCGATCGCCGGGAAGGGACAAAAGAAACATCCTGTTGTTTCTTCAACAATTTAGGATCGGACCTCTCAGTAGGATTCGAACCCAGATGAAGTTCTGACCATCTGTCAGAGAAAAAAGAACGAATTGATCTTGTAGAATTCCCAAGAAATTCTTCCATTTCGTCCGGAAGCAGATGACGAATCATCTGCTTCTCACGTTCCTCGAATAGCCGGGACATTGAGGAATCTTCAGAAAGGCTTTTCGGGAATCGGTCTGATTCTAGCTCGGTTCGTTCCGTTTGAAGAAAGGAAGGATCCCAATCCAAAAGAATCGATCTTTCTTTGAGTTGTTGAATCTCTCTTTGATTGATCAATGTGTGAGATTCCGAATCCTCATTCCTAATGGAATCGAAAGCATCTCTGGATTGATCAGAAGATCCTTTCAATTGGCTAGAATCCGTTACTTGAACGAAACTAGATCTTGTGGAATCATATTGAATATTTGACGATACATTCCGTACCTTGCTAAAAAACCGATCCTTGTTTACCAACCACACATTGTCTAACCAAATCCAATTCTCTCTCGATACCTGCCTCAAAAAATCCGATCCCTGTTGTTTGAAGAAACCCTCCCCTTCCATTGGTCTTTTTTCACGAAAAGCAGGCATGAGATAACAAATCCAGTGTTTCACTAAGATTTCGAATAGCTGTCCCGAAGTCAAGTTGATTCTGTTTCCCTTCTTCCTCGGAGAAAGGCCATCAAACCATTTCCAATCGTGGTCCCTGACCATCGGATCATCCGTCGTATAGGATACAAAAAGAAACTCCAGATATTGGATCTCTTTCTCTTTGAATGAGATCTCAATTCCAGCTACGGTTTCTTTCGATATCTTACAACTAGAATCACTCTTTTTCACGATCCGGTTCCTCCACCACCGCGAACCCCAGTTAGATTCAGGCATGATAAACTTTTGAGTTATTGGAAGAACCCAAGGACTCCCTTTCGGATCCATGAAACAACTCTCAGAGATCTTTTTCCCTTTTGGAAGATACAGGAGCGAAACAACCAACTGATGGGAAGACCGAAACAATGTATCATTTCTGGGTCCAATGGAATTCATAGGTATAGGAAGAAGCCCCCTCAAATAGAGATTTTTTCTTTCGACCATAGTTTGATGGTGCATACGAGATAGAAGGACCCCTACTAGAATCAGTACTACACCCTTAACCAGTACTACAACTTTGCTCGTGAAAGATCGGTTGCTTGTTGAACCCGAAAGTAGGATACTCCCAATTCGGGGGTCAAAGAGTTTCAGAAAACGTTCTTGGTGGAAAAACAGGTAAGTGAAAGATCCCACTAAATCGAATTTGGTCCATGAATCTAACAAATACAAATAGCGAAAATTCTTGATTTCTCTCAATATCTCTCTCAATTCGAAGATCCATAATTGGACTTCATACCCTCTCTTCGGTTTTCTTGGCATGGTTGTGGTTGGAAATGATTTATTCACGATGTATGATGATTCAAGCATCCATGGCTGAATGGTTAAAGCGCCCAACTCATAATTGGCGAATTCGTAGGTTCAATTCCTACTGGATGCACACCAATGGGATAGATAGGCGTGTTTCATAAATTCAGTCTATTGGAACTGGCTCTGTATCATCATCGTAGTTGACTTTGTATGCTAAAACGTATAGTTCTTTCTATATATATATATGGGTTTTCTTGTTTTCAGAATTCTTCTATTTCGATAGAGTTCGATTTCGATAGAGTTCTCTATGAAATTCGTTCGATTCTGTAGATTCGAATTCGAATCTTACTTAATAGAGAACGAATTGGTGTGGTATATTCATACTATAACATATGAACAGTAAGAACTAGAATTCTTATCAATAATGGAACTCATAGGAAAGAAAGGGGATTTATGGATGGAATCAAATCGGTATTTACAGAAAAAAGTCTTCGGTTATTGGTGGGGAACAATCAATATACTTCTAATGTTGAGTCAGGATCAACTAGGACAGAAATCAAGCATTGGGTCGAACTCTTCTTTGGGGTTAAGGTAATAGCTATGAATAGTCATCGGCTCCCGGGAAAGGGTCGAAGAATAGGACATACAAGGCATTACAGACGTATGATCATTACACTTCAACCGGGTTATTATATTCCACATTTTTTTTTTGCAGAAATAGAAATAGAAATAAAAGAGCTTCAATCTCACTATTGAATGAAACGGCGATACATTTATACAAAACTTCTACCCCGAGCACACGCAATGGGGCCGCAGACAGTCGAGTGAAATCCAATCCACGAAAGAATTTGATCTCTGGACAGCGTCATTGTGGGAAAGGGCGGAATGCCAGAGGAATCATTACCGCAAGGCATAGAGGGGGAGGTCATAAGCGTCTATACCGTAAAATCGATTTTCGACGGAATGAAAAAGACATATCTGGGAGAATCGTAACCATAGAATACGACCCTAATCGAAATGCACACATTTGTCTCATACACTATGGGGATGGTGAGAAGAGCTATATTTTACATCCCAGAGGGGCTCGAATTGGAGATACCATTGTTTCGGGTACAGAAGTTCCTATCTCAATGGGAAATGCCCTACCTTTGAGTGCGGTTTGAACCATGGATTTACGTAATTGGAAGGAACCAATCAGGTTTACAACGAAACCTAGAAATCGATCACGGATCCTATTTGAATGCCTCTACGGAATAGACCTCAACAGAAAACTGAAGAGTAACGGCAGCAAGTGATTGAGTTCAGTAGTTCCTTATATAAAATTATTGACTCTAGAGATATGGTAATATGGAGAAGACACAATTGTTTGAAGCACCGACAGAACCAGAAACGCCCTTTGTTTCAAAGAGAAGAAGAGAGGTTATTCACATTTCATTTGATGGTCAGAGGCGAATTGAAAGCTAAGCAGTGGTAATTCTACCCCCTGGGAAAAAATAGAGATGTCTCCTACGTTACCCCTAATATAGGGAAGTATCGACGTAATTTCATAGAGTCATTCGGTCTGAATGCTACATGAAGAACATAAGCCAGATGACGGAACGGAGAGACCGAGGATGTAGAATATCATCATATGAGTGATTCAGCATATTTGGATTTCTATCTATCTACCCATGTGATACTTCATCATACGATTCATATAGGAGCCATCTGTCTAGATATCCTCCTATACATTCAGAAAGCCGTATGCTTTGGAAAGAAGCTTGTACAGTTTGGGAAGGGGTTTTGATTGATCAAAAAAATGAATCTACTTCAACCCATATGCCCTTAGGCACGGCCATACATAACATAGAAATCACACTTGGAAAGGGTGGACAGTTGGCTAGAGCAGCGGGAACTGTAGCAAAACTGATTGCAAAAGAAGGTAAATCGGCCACATTAAGATTACCATCCGGGGAGGTCCGTTTGATATCCAAAAACTGCTCAGCAACAGTCGGACAAGTAGGTAATGTTGGAGTGAGACAGAAAAGTTTGATGCGTAGAGCCGGATCTAAGCGTTGGCTAGGTAAGCGTCCTGTAGTCAGAGGAGTGGTTATGAACCCTGTAGACCATCCCCATGGGGGTGGCGAAGGGAGGGCCCCCATTGGTAGAAAACACCCCCTAACCCCGTGGGGTTATCCTGCCCTTGGAAGAAGAAGTAGAAAACGGAATAAATATAGCGATAGTTTCATTCTTCGTCGACGTACTAAATAGGAAAATCTTGAACATCGCATATGTTTCTTCGGCTTTACAAAAGAAAAAAGATAGGAGTAATTAGCTGTGCCACGTTCAAAAAAAAAAAATCCTTTTGTTGCTAATCATTTATTAGGAAAAATTGAAAAACTCAACATGAAGGGGGAAAAAGAAATAATAATAACTTGGTCCCGAGCATCTACCATTATACCCACAATGATCGGACATACAATCGCCATTCATAATGGAAAGGAGCATTTGCCTGTTTATATAACAGAGCGTATGGTAGGCCAAAAATTGGGAGAATTTGCATCGACTCTTAATTTTCGGGAACATACGAGAAACGATAATAAATCTCGTCGTTAATCTGAATTAATAAAGTGAATATTAGGTGCTCGTTGTTCATTCGTGGGAGGTGAACCTTATGATAAAAAAGGACCAAGGGGTAGAAATATACACTTTAGGTCAACATATCCGCCTGTCTGCTCACAAAGCGCGAAGAGTCATTGATCAGATTCGTGGACGTTCCTGTATGGACACACTTAGAATATTAAAACTCATGCCTTATCGAGCATGTGTACCTATTTATAAATTGGTTTATTCTGCAACAGCCAATGCTAATCACAATATGCGTTTAAGGACACACAATTTAATCATTAGTAAAGCCGAAGTCAACAGAGGTACTATCAGGAAAAAGTTAAAACCTCGAGCTCGAGGACATAGTTATCCGATAAAAAGAACCACCTGTCATATAACTATTGTATTGACAGATATATCGAAAGATCCAATCGAAAGAGCCAATATGACTAGATGGTTTTAGAGATATAGATATATACTAAATATACAGATATAAGAGAGGGGTATTTCCATATGAGAATGAGAGATCGGGACAGACTGAAATTGAAATGGGCTAATAGGGAGAGTGAGGGTGTATGGGACAAAAAATAAATCCACTTGGTTTGAGACTTGGTACAACCCAAAGACATCATTCCCTTTGGTTTGCAAAACCAAAAAATTACTCCAAAGGTCTTCAGGAAGATCAAAAAATACGTGATTGTATCAAGAATTATGTACGTGATTGTGTTAAGAACAATGTAAAAGGAAAAAAAAAACCTTCCGATGAGGCAATCATTTCACGTATAGAGATTCAAAAAAGTATGGATGTGATAAAGGTCGTAATCTATACGAGCTTCCCAGACTTGCCCAAATTATTAAAAGAGGGGAAACCACAAAGAATCAAAGAATTACAGACTAATGTAGCAAAAGAGTTTCATTCTGTAAACCATAAACTCAACATTGCTATCACAATAATTACAAAGCCTTATGGACAGCCTACTATTCTTGCAGAATACATAGCCAAACAATTAAAAGACAAAGTTGCATTTCGAAAGGCAATGAAAACCGCGATTGAATTACCCATTGCCGAAGGGAATACAAAAGGAATTCAAGTACAAATTGCAGGCCGTATCGACGGAAAAGAAATTGCACGTGTCGAATGGATCAGAGAAGGTAGGGTTCCGCTACAAACCATTCGAGCTAAAATTGATTATTGTTCATATACAGTTCGAATGGTTTATGGGGTATTAGGCATCAAAATTTGGATATTTGCGGGCGAGGAATAAGAATCCTTTCTTTTGATTTCCAGTTTATCCAGCAATGGCACACAAAATGAGCAATTCTTTTTTTTTATTCTATAGGATTGAATAAAAATTGGATTGACTCTTTGGTATAATTGCTATGCTTAGTGTGTGACTCGTCGGTTTATTATTTCATTTAGGTTTCCGTTAGGGTTCAAAAAAGGGGGGCGGCCCATACCAGAATAAAAGTATGAGCTACTAACTATAGAACTCATAACGATAGAACTAATAACTATAGAACTAATAACCAGCTCATTGCTTCGTATTATCTCGATCCAAGGTACCAGTCACTGTATGATCGATTGATCATATCGTTGTAGCAACTGAAATCTTTTTACATAAAAGAAAAATCAATCTGATTATGGATTGTAAAAGAAAAGGATTGGGTAAATGGACGGGTGATAGAAAGAGAGAACTAGAATATCCATGATATATGATTCCAATATGTATGGTCTATGAATCATCTCAGAAACGGCAGTGTAATAAAGCATCAATACGTAGGAAGAACCTAAAACAAACAAAAGAGCACCAAGTCAATAAAGGCTGAGGAAATTGACTCAGGAACAACAAATTCAATTACGAGCTCCATTGCAGAGTTCGGGCCTAGCCATTCATCAAGAAGTGATGGGAACGACGGAACCTGTGACTGCAGAAAATTCTATTGAAAACGAATTCTAATAATTCATTGGGTGGGATGGCGGAACGCACCGGAAACAAATTCAGTTATTCTGCTAGGTCATGGACTGACCCTTCGGATAAACCAGATCTTGAAAGAGTCAATATTCGCCCGCGAAAGCCTTACGACGTTTTAGGATATTTAATACAAATCCAAATCAAGATTGGTTATCATATCAAAAAGAAATTCTAAATGAAATTAGATTCTAGATGTCTAGAAATATCTAGACGTCTATTCGTGTATACAATCTATACAATCTTAGATCTAAAAAAAAAAAAAGAATCCTATGATTCAGTGTATTATTCTTATTCATTGAATACCTATCTCTAATAGTATTGAATCGTTTCATTCGCGAGGAGCTGGATGAGAAGAAATTCTCATGTCCGGTTCTGCAGTAGAGATGGAATTGTGAAACAACCATCAACTATAACCCCAAAAGAACCAGATTCCGTAAACAACATAGAGGAAGAATGCGGGGCGTTTCTTATCGAGGCAATCGGATTTGTTTCGGTAGATACGCTCTTCAGGCACTTGAACCGGCTTGGATCACTTCTAGACAAATAGAAGCCGGACGACGAGCAATGACACGGTATGCGCGTCGTGGTGGAAAAGTATGGGTACGCATATTTCCAGACAAACCTGTTACAAGAAGACCAACGGAAACGCGTATGGGTTCGGGGAAAGGATCTCCCGAATATTGGGTATCCGTCGTGAAACCGGGTCGAATACTTTATGAAATGGTTGGGGTTTCAGAAAAAGTAGCCAGAGAAGCTATTTCAATAGCTGCGTCCAAAATGCCTATACGAACTCAATTCTTTATTGTTGAATAGGGAGGTGCAAACAAAGGAAAGGGGTCTTTCTGATGAAAAACCAACCGGCAATTGGTTTTTTTCTGGCCAAACAATATTTCTTTTTTCCTTTGCCCTTTCTATGGATTGAAAGAAAAAATCAAAAAAAGCTATGATTCAATCTCAGACCCATTTAAATGTAGCAGACAACAGCGGAGCTCGAAAATTGATGTGTATTCGAATCATAGGAGCTAGTAATCGTCCATATGCTCGTATTGGTGACATTATTGTTGCTGTAATCAAAGAAGCAGTGCCTCATATGCCTCTAGAAAGATCAGAAGTGATCAGAGCTGTAGTTGTACGTACATGTAAAGAACTCAAACGGGACAATGGCATGATAATACAATATGATGACAATGCTGCAGTTGTCATTGATCAAAAAGGCAATCCAAAAGGAACTCGAGTCTTTGGTGCGATCGCTTGGGAATTGAGACAATTGAATTTTACTAAAATAGTCTCATTAGCCCCTGAGGTATTATAAAAACTCATAGACGAGACCACGATATCTTTAGTGTATCTGAAATAAACTAGATAGTGGATTGTGTCTTACGTATATCCCTTAAGAATTGATAAAGAAAAAAAGAGCATGTTGATAATAAAAAAAACTCAGAGGTACCAATAATTATAGGTCATCATGGGTAGGGACACTATTGCCGACATAATAACTTCTATACGAAACGCGGAGATGGATAACAAAGAACTGGTTCGAATAGCATCTACTAATATCACCGAAAACATTGTAAAAATACTTCTACGAGAAGGCTTTATCGAAAACGTGAGGAAACACCGAGAAAGGAACACAAATTTCTTAGTTTTAACCCTACCATATAGAAGAAGGCATAGAAAAGGGCCATATAGAACTATTTTAAAACGTATCAGCCGACCCGGTGTACGAATCTATTCTAACTATCAACAAATCCCTAAGATTTTAGGAGGCATGGGACTTGTAATTCTTTCTACTTCTCGAGGTATAATGACAGATCGAGAGGCTCGACTAGAAAGAATCGGCGGAGAAATTTTGTTATATATATGGTAATCTTTCTGGTATCCGAATTGGGTCGGTAACTTTTTATTCCTATTTGTGACAAAAAAAAGCAGACAAATATCACTCCTCCTCCATGAGTTGATACTTCAAAAGGGATTACCTGGAATGAAAGAACAAAAATTGATTTATGAAGGTTTAATTACGGAATCACTGCCCAATGGCATGTTCCGGGTTCGTTTAGATAATGAAGCTCTGATTCTAGGGTATATTTCAGGAAAGATCCGATGTAGTTTTATACGAATACTACCAGGAGATAGAGTCAAAATCGAAGTAAGTCGTTATGATTCAACCAAGGGGCGTATCATTTATAGACTCAACAATAAAGATTTGAATGACTAGGTGACCTTTTCAACACTCACATTACTTTCGTGGGGACTCGCATCTCAAAATTGCAAGAAACTTATTTTCTTCCAAGGAGTCAATTAAGAATTAAGGAATTACAAATATGAAAATAAGGGCCTCCGTTCGTAAAATTTGTCAAAGATGTCGCCTGATCCGTAGGCGGGGACGAATTATAGTAATTTGTTCCAACCCGAGACATAAACAGAGACAAGGATAATCCTTCGAATCTAAACTAAAAATGGACAATAGAGGCTCTCTAAAGGACTCAATAATGTCCAAATGATCTGTTTTAACATAAAATGGATATATCCATATATCTCTGACTCCCATTTATGAGATGATAAAATATGGCAAAACCTATTATAATAAGACCAAGAGTTGGTTCAAGTAGGAAAGGACATCTTAGTCCACGTAGACGTGGACGTCTTACTTCACGTAAGAGTGGGCGTCGAATACCAAAAGGGCTTATTCATGTTCAAGCCGGTCTCAATAATACCATAGTAACGGTTACAGATGTACGGGGTCAGGTGGTTGCTTGGGCCTCCGCCGGTACTTGCGGATTCAGAACCGCAAGAAAAGCAACACCATTTGCTGCCCAAACCGCAACGGGAAATGTCCTTCGTACAGTAGTTGATCAGGGTATGCAACGAGCAGAAGTCAGGATAAAGGGTCCTGGTCTCGGAAGAGATGCAGCATTACGAGCCATTGGTAGAAGTGGTATACGCATATGTCTAATACAGGACGTAACCCCTCTGCCACATAATGGATGTAGACCTCCGAAAAAAAGACGTGTGTAGAAATAAGATAAGAATTGAACGGATTTAAAGTTCAAGAGAAATAAATGATTCAACGATCAAATAATAGTACTATGCTTCGAGAGGAAGTAGCAATATCTACTCGGCCACTACAGTGGAAGTGTGTTGAATCAAGAGCCGATAGCAAGCGTCTTAATTATGCCCGTTTTATCTTGTTTCCGCTTATGAGAGGTCAAGGCGATACGATAGGCATCGCGATGCGAAGATCTTTGCTTGGAGAAATAGAAGGAACCTGTATCACACGTGCAAAATCTGAGAAGATACCGCATGAATATTCGAACATAGCAGGGATTGAAGAATCCGTACATGAAATTTTAATGAATTTGAAAGAAATTGTATTGAGAAGTAATCTGTATGGAACTCGCAACGCATCTATTTGCGTCAAGGGTCCGGGATACGTAACTGCTCAAGACATCATCTCACCGCCTTCTGTAGAAATGGTTGATACTACACAGCATATAGCTAGCCTGACTGAACCCATTGATTTTTGTATTGAATTACAAGTCGAGAGGCATCGCGGATATCGTATGAAAACACCAAATAAGGCGAAAGATGGGAGTTTTCCTATCGAGGCTGTATTCATG